TGTCTTTAACAGAATATATTATTTCTTGTTATGGAGCTCGTAAGGGTGTTGTAGACACTGCTGTACGAACATCAGATGCTGGCTATCTTACTCGCAGACTTGTTGAAGTGGTTCAGCACATTGTTGTACGACGAATGAATTGTGGTACCATTCGAGGGATTTCTGTAAATACCCGAAATGGAATGATGCCGGAAAGAAATTTGATACAAACATTAATTGGTCGTGTATTAGCCGACGATATATATATAGGTTCAAGATGTATTGCCATTAGAAATCAAGATATTGGGATTGGACTTATCAATCGATTCATAAATTTTCAAACACAATCAATATCTATTCGAACCCCCTTTACTTGTAGGAATACATCTTGGATCTGTCGATTGTGTTATGGTCGGAGTCCGATTCATGGCAACCTGGTGGAATTGGGAGAAGCTGTAGGTATTATTGCGGGCCAATCGATTGGAGAACCAGGCACTCAACTAACATTAAGAACTTTTCATACAGGTGGAGTATTCACAGGGGGTAGTGCAGAACATGTGCGAGCCCCATCTAATGGAAAAATTCAATTTAATGAAAATTTTGTTCATCCTACGCGTACACGTCATGGGCATCCCGCTTTTCTATCTTATATAGACTTGTATGTAACTATTGAAAGTGATGATATTCTTCATAACGTGACTATTCCACCAAAAAGTTTTTTATTAGTTCAAAATGATCAATATGTAGAATCAGAACAAGTGATTGCTGAGATTCGCGAGGGAACATACACTTTGAATTTAAAAGAGAAAGTTCGAAAACATATTTATTCTAACTCACAGGGAGAAATGCATTGGAGTACTAATGTATATCACTCATCTGAATTTAAATATAGTAATGTACATATCTTACCAAAGACAAGCCATTTATGGATATTATCAGGAAGGTCATGCAGGTGGAGTACACTCTCTTCTTCACTATTCAAAGACCAAGATCAAATGAAGACTCACTCTCGTTCTATTGGAGAAGGATCTATTATTAACCCCCCTGTTTTAAAAAAAAAAAAATTAAAAAATGATCGAATAAGACATAAATTGTTTAGTTCTAACCCTTATGATAAAAAAGAAAGTGGGATTCCATATTATGCAGAATTTTATCCAATTATATGTATGTCATGTATGCCTCATTTTCATTTTATACATACTACTATTTACCACACGACTTTGGATTTATTGGCAAAGAGGCGAAGAAATAGATTCATCATTCCATTTCCATTCGAATCGATTCAAGAGCTAGACAAACAATTAATGTCCTCTTTCGATATCTCGATTAAAATACCCATGAATGGTATTTTTCGTAAAAATAGTATTCTTGTTTATTTCGACGATCCGCAATACAGAATAAAAAGTTCAGGAATTCCTAAATATAGGACTATTGGAATTAATCCCATTTTTAAAAAAGAGGATTTAATTGAATATCAAGGAATAAAAGAATTTAAACCAAAATACCAAATCAAATTCGATCGCTTATTTTTCATTCCCGAAGAAGTACATATTTTACCGGAATCTTCTTCCATAATGGTACGGAACAATAGTATCATTGGAGTCGATACACCAATCACTTTAAATATAAGAAGTCGAATAGGTGGATTGGTGCGAATGGAGAAGAAAAAAAAAAAAATAGAATTACAAATATTTTCTGGGAGTATCTATTTTCCTGAAGAGATGGATAAGATATACCGACACAGTGGCATTTTGATACGACCCGAAAGGTTAAAAAAAAAAAATTGGATCTATGTCCAATGGATCACAACTTTAAAAAAAAAATATTTTATTTTGGTTCGACCCGTAATTCTATATGAAATAACGAACGGTATCAACTTAGTAAAACTTTTTCCTCAAGATCTGTTCCAGGAAAGGGATAATTTGGAACTTAAACTTCTCAATTATATTCTTTATGGCAATGGAAAATCCATTCGTAGAATTTCTGACACAAGCATTCAATTAGTTCGGACTTGTTTAGTATTGAATTGGGATCAAGACAAAAAAAATTCTTCTATCGAAGAATCCCGTGCTTCTTTTGTTGAAGTAAATACAAATGGTTTTATTGCAGATTTCCTAAGAATTGACTTAGTCAAATCCTATATTTCGTATATCAGAAAAAGGAATGATCCGTCCGGTTCAGAATGGATCTCGAATAATGAGTCAGATCGAATCATTATCAATCCATTTTTTTCTATTTATTCCAAGGCAAAACGTCAACAATCACATATCCAAAATCATGGAACTATTCGTCTATTGTTGAACAGAAATACAGAATGCCGATCTTTGATAATTTTGTCATCATCTGATTGTTTTCAAATAGGACCATTCAGCAATGTAAAATATCACATAAAAAAGATAGTTAAAAAAACGAAGAAGGATCCTAAGAATTCATTAGGCCCTTTAGGAATCACACTTCAAGTTGCAAATTCTTATTCATTTTACCTCTTACTAACTCATAATCAGATCTCGATGAATAAGAATTTGCAACTTGACAAGTTTCTTTTAACTTGTCAAATATTTCAATATTATTTAATGGACGAAAACGAGATAATTTATAAGCTCAATCCATGCAGCAACATCATTTTAAATCCATTCCGTTTGAATTGGCATTTTCTCCATCATGATTATGATCATAAATATTGTGAAAAAACGTTTACAATAATTAGCCTGGGGCAATTTATTTGTGAAAATATATGTTTAGCTCAAACAAAAAGTAGACTACACCTAAAATCGGGGCAAGTTTTGATTGTTCAAATTGATTCTGTATTAATAAGATCGGCTAATACCTATTTGGCGGCTCCGGGAGCAACAGTTCATGGCCATTATGGAGAAATCCTTTTTGAAGGAGATGTATTAGTTACATTTATTTATGAAAAATCGAGATCTGGTGATATAACACAAGGTCTTCCAAAAGTAGAACAGGTATTAGAAGTGCGTTCGATTGATTCAATATCGATGAACCTAGGAAAGAGAATTGACGCTTGGAACGAGCATATAACAAAAATTATCGACATTCCCTGGGGTTTTTTTATTGGTGCTGAGCTAACTATCGTCCAAAGTCGAATTTCTTTGATTAATAAAATCCAAAAAGTTTATCGATCCCAAGGAGTGCACATACATAATAGACATTTAGAAATTATTGTACGTCAAATAACATCAAAGGTATTGGTTTCAGAAGATGGAATGTCTAATGTTTTTTCACCCAGCGAATTAATTGGATTGTTGCGAGCTGAACGAGCGGGGCGTGCCTTGGAAGAAGTAATTTGTTACCGAGCTCTATTATTTGGAATAACAAAAACATCTCTAAATACCCAAAGTTTCATATCCGAAGCGAGTTTTCAAGAAACTGCTAGAGTTTTAGCAAAAGCAGCTCTCCGAGGTCGTATCGATTGGTTGAAAGGTCTAAAAGAGAACGTTGTTTTGGGGGGAATGATACCCGTTGGTACCGGATTCAAAAAAGTGATACACCCTTTAAAGCTAAGACAACATACCAAGATTGCCCCGGAAAAAAAAAAAAATAAATTATTCAAGGAAGAAATAAAAGATCTTTTGTTTCACCACAGAGGATTAAGAATTATTTGATTTCTTTAAGAATTTATGCGATACGTCACAGCAATTATTTTCTAGGATTTAATGATTCCTAAAAAGGATTTACCCCTTGTTAAGAGAAAAGAGGGGTCGTTTGATTAAACTTTTAAAAGAGAATAAAGAAAAAAGTAAAAAAAAAAATGAATGGCCTGACCATGTATCAACGGCCAGTCTTCGATAGAAGAGAAGGTTCCGTTGGAACAAAATCTTATTTTTATTTGGACACCCTGTCTCTTTTTTTGTGGGGATCAATGACAAAAAGATATTGGAACATAACTTTGGAAGAGATGATGGAAGCAGGAATTCATTTTGGTCATGGTACTAGTAAATGGAATCCTAGAATGGCACCTTATATATCCACAAAACGTAAAGGTATTCATATTATAAATCTTACTAGAACCGCTCGCTTTTTATCAGAAGCTTGTGATTTAGCTTTTGATGCAGCAAGTAAGGGGAAACAATTCTTAATTGTTGGCACAAAAAATAAAGCAGCTGATTCAATAGCACGAGCTGCAACAAGAGCTCGATGTCATTATGTTAATAAAAAATGGCTCGGTGGCATGTTAACCAATTGGTATACTACAGAAACAAGACTTCAGAAGTTCAGGTACTTGAGAACGGAACAAAAGACGGGCAGAATCAACAGTCTTCCAAAAAAGGATACCGCTATGTTGAATAGACAATTATCTCACTTGGAAACCTATCTTGGTGGCATTAAATATATGACAGGATTACCTGATATTGTGATAATCGTTGATCAACAAGAGGAATTTACCGCTCTTAGAGAATGTATCACTTTGGGAATTCCAACGATTTGTTTAATTGATACAAATTGTGACCCGGATCTCGCGGATATTTCGATTCCAGCTAATGATGATGCTATAGCTTCAATCCGATTAATTCTTAACAAATTAGTATTTGCAATTTGTGAGGGTCGTTCTAGCTATATACGAAATTCTTAATTAATAATAATTTATAATAAAATAAATTATTTCAGTTGGGAATTTCATAGATTTTTAGAATCGGTTACTATACTCTTACTAAATTACTAAATCGCGCAAAAAACAAAAAGAAAAAACTAGAAATATTATGTGATTAGTCAGTATTCAAAATATAAGATTTAAGCAGACAATTCAAAAAAAAAAAGACAGATGGTTGAATCAAAATAATTCCTTTCAAGTTCTATTTCTTTTCGAAGGCAGGGCAATATGAATATTCTATTATGTTCCATCAACACATTAAAACGATTATATGATATATCTTCTGTGGAAGTAGGTCAACATCTCTATTGGCAATTAGGGGGGTTCCAAGTGCATGCCCAAGTACTTATTACTTCTTGGGTTGTAATTGCTATCTTATTAGTTTCAGCCATTCTAGTTGTTAGAAATCCGCAAACCATTCCCACTTTTGGTCAGAATTTCTTTGAATATGTTCTTGAATTCATTCGAGATGTGAGCAAAACCCAAATTGGGGAAGAATATGGTCCGTGGGTTCCCTTTATTGGAACTATGTTTCTATTTATTTTCGTTTCGAATTGGTCGGGGGCTCTTTTGCCTTGGAAAATTATAAAGTTACCTCATGGGGAGTTAGCTGCACCCACAAATGATATAAATACTACTGTTGCATTAGCTTTACTTACATCAGTAGCATATTTCTATGCGGGTCTTTCAAAAAAAGGATTATCTTATTTTGGTAAATACATCCAACCAACTCCAATCCTTCTACCAATTAACATCTTAGAAGATTTCACAAAACCCTTGTCGCTAAGTTTTCGACTTTTCGGAAATATATTAGCCGATGAATTAGTAGTTGTTGTTCTTGTTTCTTTAGTTCCTTTAGTAGTTCCTATACCTGTCATGTTTCTTGGATTATTTACAAGCGGTATTCAAGCCCTTATTTTTGCTACTTTAGCTGCAGCTTATATAGGTGAATCCATGGAAGGCCATCATTAACTAATTTACAAAAGAAATAGTCTTTTTTAGTTTAGCTCGACACAACGTATGTGCGACTCAAGATAATATACTTAGAGAACATAAATTCATAAAAAAAAAATAGAAATAAGTTTTGAAATTTTTTTTATTTTATATTATTTATTTTAATATTAGAAAGGGTTAAATCAAATGCAATCAATAAGGTATAAATAAGATTAAGTATATGAAGTGATATTAAAATAGAAAAGATTACTGGGGAATTATAAAAAAAAAACAGTAGTAGTGAAGGAAGTCGAACTAGGTGTATATAATCTAATAGTTATAAAACAACTTTTTATTTTTTGAAGTTTCAAATTCTTGAATCCAATTGAATCTAAGACACGAAGAATTCGTTTACGGTATGGAAGAAATACTTGTATATGTGGTATTAGATATATAAGTAGTTATATATGAACTAACTCTAAATATAGTTTTCGAAATTTGTCCTTTTACTGTAAATTTGATAGGGATTCAAAAAACGAAACCCTTCCGTTTCATCTGTAATTAGGAATTGAATATTGATGAATGACTAAAGAAATTAAATCAAGAAAAAGAACGAAGAATTCAAGAGAATGGTTCTAAATTAGAAAGTTAGATAATAACAAAAGTTGTACGGGTTCACAAAAACTACAAAAGAACTACGTGAATAAAAAAAAGAATTAATATCGGAGTAGTTCGAATAGTTCAATAAATATTATTTTTATTTCCATTTTTTTTAACTCTCAATTACTTCGACTGACTAAATCTTATTAATTGAAAAATTAAGTCATAATTGGTTGGTTGATTATATCATTAACTATTTCCTTTTTTTTATTTGGGGTGAGAGGAACTTATCATGAATCCACTGATTTCTGCCGCTTCCGTTATTGCTGCTGGATTGGCTGTAGGACTTGCTTCTATTGGACCTGGGGTTGGTCAAGGCACTGCTGCAGGGCAAGCAGTAGAAGGGATTGCGCGACAACCAGAGGCAGAGGGGAAAATACGGGGTACTTTATTGCTTAGTCTGGCTTTTATGGAAGCTTTAACAATTTATGGACTGGTTGTAGCATTAGCACTTTTATTTGCGAATCCTTTTGTTTAACCCTAAAAAAATAGAAAAATACAAATACATATTCTTTTTTCCGTGCACTTGATTTGCTGCTCTTGTTTTTCGAATTATATTATTGTTATTTCACTCCTAGAATTCTTTATTTGTTCGTACAAGAACGCAGGGGAAGGGCTGATTTAAGGTAAGGGTAAGAAATTAACATACCGCTTGCCTTATTCCTTCCCTTTTTAGTCCAATGCCCCTTTTTCCTTTCCTTTTTTTTTAATTCGGAAAATTTTTTAAAAGCGTTTAAAACAACTAATTCTAATAAGTATGATTCTTATGGGGAATCTTCCAATCCAATTGATCGACCAATATATATATTCTAAAGAATTCTAATTAATTCTAAAAAATTCGGAATCGTAGAAAGATAATTAATCTATCCATAAGAGGAGATGAGATCATATGAACAATATAACCGATTCTTTCCTTTGTTTGGGTTATTGGCTATCCGCCGGAAGTTTCGGGTTTAATACCGATATTTTAGCAACAAATCCAATAAATCTAAGTGTTGTGCTCGGGGTATTGGTTTTTTTTGGAAAGGGAGTGTGTGCGAGTTGTTTTATTTCAAGAATAGGTTGGATCCAACCAACTGCACTTATTTCTTTATAAATAACTAGGAAAAAGTGTATGATCCCACGAATTACTTCTGAAAAAATTCAATTTTGAATAAATTAAGAAAAAATATTTGAGAACCATAGCATTTCGTGATTCATTGTTAAGTCCACTTTGATTCTCTATCAACCAAAAACTTTGGACCATTTTATCATGGTTAAAGCAAAGCTAAGTAGCTTTAAATCTGGACGCGGTGTAGTATTCTTTCTACTACTATGTT